AAATATCCTCTTGGATAACTTACATAATCTCAATTACTAATCCTTTGTGTATCTTGGTCTTCCTAACCATCCACTCATTTTTTGTTTCAAAAACCTCCCGTTGTGGAAATCCATCTATGGTAATAGACAGTAAAAACTCCATAGAGTTGGTCTTTTGAACCCGCTTCAAGCTATCATGACAATTCACGAATCTTGGGGTAAACAATCTCTCTTGCTTATGTTTACTTTTTTCACCATTTGATTCTTGTACATAGGAAATGAGACTCAACTTTTTTACTGCAAATTTAGAAGCCGTTTTCTTTCACTCATATAACTATCTGGTTTAGTTCATCAACTCAAACGCTGAAGAAAAATAAAAATATATATAGTCAATCAAATCTTTTTATCCTTGTTTCTAGAAAGAAAAGAATTTTGATAAATTTTAGGTCTCACCGAATCACACGTAGAGATATTGATAACACACATAGAGCTAATGGTATTTCATAACTAATTGATTGAGCAGCTGCCCGTAGACCACCTAAAAAGGAATATTTATTATTTGATCCATACCCCGACATAAGAAGTCCAACGGGAGCAATACTTGAAATGGCAATCCAAAAAAAAACACCAATACTAAGATCGGCTAGAACAAGGTGATCACCAAAAGGAATTACTGAATAACTTAGAAAGATAGATATTACTGCTATGGATGGTCCGATACTGAATAAACGAGTATCTCCTGTAGATGGAATAAGGTTCTCTTTCAAAAGTAGTTTTGTCCCATCTGCTAGAGCTTGAAGAATTCCTAAAGGGCCGGCATATTCAGGTCCGATACGTTGTTGTATTCCTGCAGATATTTCTCTTTCTAACCAAACAATTACTAGTACACCTATTGTGATTCCTAATACAAGAGTCACAATAGGGACAAGCATCCATATGATCCCATAGACTTCTTTTAAGGATTCCAATTTGGAAAAAGAATTGATAGTCTCTATTTCTGTTGTATCAATTATCATTTCAACGATCAACTTCTCCCATAATGATATCTATGCTACCTAGTATTGTCATAATATCAGCCAATTTCATTCTTTTAACTAACTGAGGAAGAATTTGCAAATTGACAAAACCTGGTGGGCGAATTTTCCATCTCCAAGGAAAAACGCTCTGATCTCCTATCAGAAAAATCCCCAATTCTCCTTTTGGGGCTTCAACTCTCACATAAAGTTCTTGTTTCGACAATTCAAAAGTTGGAGAAGGCTTTTTACTAATAAACCGATATTCAAAATCATTCCATTCAGGATCTTTTAATCTGTCAAAACGTCGCATTTCTAAATTTTCGTAAGGCCCTCCTGGAATTCCTTCCAGAGCCTGTTGAATAATCTTTATGGATTCTGTCATTTCACCGATTCGTACTAAATAACGAGCTAATGAATCCCCTTCTCGTTGCCATTGAACCTGCCAATCAAATTCGTCGTAAGACTCATAATGATCAACTTTACGAAGATCCCATTCTATTCCGGAAGCTCGTAGCATTGGTCCCGATAAACCCCAATTTAATGCCTCGTCTCTCCCAATAATGCCTACGCCTTCAACTCGTTCTAAAAAAATAGGATTCCGGGTAATAAGTTTTTGATACTCAGCAACCCCTGTTAAAAAATAATCGCAAAAATCCAAACATTTATCTATCCAGCCATAGGGTAGATCGGCAGCCACTCCTCCAATACGAAAATAATTATGCATCATTCGCATACCGGTGGCAGCTTCGAATAGGTCATATATCAATTCTCTTTCTCGAAAAATATAGAAGAAAGGGGTCTGTGCACCAATATCCGCCATAAAAGGACCGAGCCATAACAAATGAGAAGCTATCCGACTCAACTCCAACATAATGACTCTGATATAGCTAGCCCTTTTAGGTACTTGAATATTGCCTAATTGTTCGGGTCCATTTATGGTTATTGCTTCTGTGAACATAGTAGCTAAATAATCCCAACGTGTTACATAAGGCAAATATTGTATAATTGTTCGGTTTTCCGCAATTTTCTCCATCCCTCTATGTAAATAACCCAATATTGGTTCGCAGTCGACAACATCTTCACCATCTAGAGTAACGATGAGTCGAAGAACACCGTGCATTGATGGGTGCTGAGGTCCCATATTGACTATCATGAGGTCTTTTCTTGTAGTTGGTGCAGTCATAAGTTTTTTAACGATTCATTCTTCCATGAATTACTGAAAGTGAAAAGAAGTTCATCAAAATTTAATCGAAACATATAAGTGAAAATGAAATAACTCTTCAAATTAATCAAATTAACGAGTTTTTGTCTCTCGAATGTCCAACTGATTAATTAATTCTTTATAACGTACTCTATTTTTTTTTGCCAAATAAGCTAGCAGTCGTTGACGTTTTCCCAAAATTTTCTTCAAACCTCTCTGAGATAAATAGTCTTTTTTGTGCAATTCTAAATGTGAAGTAAGTCTCCGTATCTTATTGGTGAAATTGAATACTTGAAATTCAACAGATCCTTTCTTTTCTTCTTGAAAAATAACTGAAATGACAGAATTTTTTACCATAAACGAATTTCCCCTTTCTTTATTTTACAGATATGGATTTTTTAGAATTTTATTGATCAGTAATAATAATGCCAGTAATTTGAACGTGGTATATAGACTTAATTTCTTTATGAACCTCTAATTTTAGCAATTCCAATAAATTAATCAAATTTCAAATTTGATTCAGATAGGAATCCAAAAAGGTGGTAGGTACGTTTTTTTCAGTCACAAAAGCGAATAATTGAAACCTAAAATCCTAAAATGAAGAAGATTCTGTTGATTCATTTCTAGATCTAATCAATACCTTATTTTATTGATTTAGTATTGTCTACTCGAATTAGATTCGAATGAGATGTAAAACAAGGCATGTTTGCATTTGTTTGCTTTCAGATACTCTATACGAGACAGGGTATATAGTACTATCAATTAATTTTCAATCGTGGATACATATGTATCCTTAAGATACTGAACCGGCTACCATTATTGGTATCAAACCAATAACGATTCATACAAGCTAAATCTTCTAATCGATAATTAGGCCAAAGAAAGAACTTAAATTTAATTAATTCATTTTTATCTTTATAAAGGGGTTTCCGTTCACCCAAAAATTGACTCCAGTTTTTTACATTGGTTTCGTTGCAAAATACTGAATTTCTATCGACGACATTCCAATTCAAAGAATTAAAAAAACTTCGAATTCTCAATTCTCTACGACGTCTAGACCATAAAATATTTTCAGGAACAAGCAAATCAAAATGAGTTTTTTCTGTATTTATTCTTTGAGTTTGAGGTTGCAGAATGAATTCGTCAAAATTCTTTTTATCAACATATCTTTGTTCTCGGTATCTTTGATTAGTTTGGTGTTTACTTTTATGAACCAATGAAATACCTATGGTTTGATACATAATAAATTGTCCATTATGTTTTACAGACAACCGAATAGGTTCGATAATCAATACCCCCTTCTTCATCAAGTCTGTAAGAGGTAAATTTGCCTGAATCAGCATTATATCCAAACTCATTTCTCTCCTTTGAATTGACGATATAGTAATTTTGGTTGGATTTATCAGTCGAAGCAGGAGACAATATACCTTGATATTTTCGAGCATTCTTTGATTCAAAGCATCGTTCCATCTTAATTGAAAAAGCAAATAACGTTTCAAGAACAAATCTAGTTCTGCTTCCGTGTTGCTTTTGTATTGTTTTTTATTTTGACCCTTTTTTGTGTCTGATTCCACGTAATCTTTTTCAAGATCGGTTTGATGTTTTGAAAAAACAGGGCTCAGATTTCCTTTGTTTTCTATATCTGATCCACGCTCTCTTTGACTTGGGGGTTCTTTTGTTTCTTGACTTCGATTCTTTATTTTTTTATTTGATGGTAGAAAAAAGTTTTGTTTTTGGTTTTGAATAACATTTTCATTTGTATTCAAATTAAAAAGAAGGAATTTGCTTGGTATAATCCACGGTTTTATTTTATAGACATTATAAAGTAGTACAAATTCTGGGAAGAACCAAAATTCCAGATTCAATATGGGACGATTAAATATTTTTTCATTCATTCCCATCCAATCAAAAAAGACTTTTTTCGAATTTTTTGGAGTTTTTTCTGGATTTTGATGAGTTGTAAGATAAAAAACCCCTTTTTTCTCAATTTTATCAATTATTTGATAATTATTAATACCAATTTTAGTATTTGGATTACTGTTGGTATCGATCTTAACCCAGGCTTCAATATCTCCTTTTTGTCTAAGAGAAAAATGGATAATTTTCCAATCAAAATATTTTCTATCGAGATTTCTTTCTATATCTAGAATATTGACCCTTCTTAGATAATTATTGATATGAAGATTGCCGGGCATATCAACAAAGTTGTGTTTGGACGTGTTGGAATTATACGAAATTTCTAAGTTCTTCTTTACTTGAAAGGGTAATCTAGAAAAAAATGAGTCACTTTTATTTTCATAATTAATTGATTTATATGCTAAAAGACCATATCTATAACATTTTTTAAAATTATCTTTTTGGTTTGATAATGAATAGAGTTCCGAATCATTTTCTTTTTTGTAATGAATTAATTGGTCTTTTTCATATGAATTCCATTTGTTTAAGTTTCGATTTTTATTTTGAGCCATACAACTTTGATTAACCCTAGTTCGCCATTTTTTTGGCATTAATCTAGACCATCTAATCTGAGATAAATCGTATTGATAATGCCATCTTAACCAGTTTTTCCATTGATTGATTCTATAACTCTGAAGTTTCTTATGTTTTAATTCCGAATGAAATATTCCTAGTGTTTTAAAATAGTCCTTTATTTTAGTCTTAAGGAAACAAGACGTTGTGTTATATTGAAGAACAGATCTAAATTTAGACAAATTAATAACTTGGGTTTGTGATAATTTGTAAAATACATATGCTTGTGACAAGTAGGATAAATCACCAAAAATATGTGAATTTTTCTTACTAAT